TCAAAAAAGGGGGGTTCCTCCTTTTATCGTTGTATGTGAAAGACATGTATTCTTCAAAATAGATCGTTCTTTTTAGTTATTATCTATACTTATTTCGTGTATGTGGATAATTTTTTTAATATACTCTTTTTAATATACATTGTTTTTTTACTTTAACATATAAATATATAATAAACATACAAATATATATAATACAAATATATTTATATATACATGTATATGTGATATATATATCACATATACGTATGCGCGCACATCACACATCACATATATAAATGACATGAGGGAAAAAAATGGAAGAAAATAAGGGAAAATTCAAATTGATTAAGCCCAGAGTGCTATGTCCATAATTCAAAGTAAGGAGTATCATAAGATTTCTGATAAACATAAGTTTTTTTTATTGGGTTTCAATCCAATCAATCAGTTACACAACAAGTTAGGTAATTACTCCCTTCCCAAAATGAACTAGAATACCTAGGTATTTTTTTTAATTCGAATATAGATACTATGATCCATATTTGAATAAAAAAAGTACTCTTTTTTTGGTCTAACTCTTTTTCCTTACTATATATAGTATACTATATAATATATTTATTATACTATTATAGTATAATAAACATATTTATTATACTATTATAGTATAATAAATATGTTTATTAATCACAAAAAAAAAAATCAGAATAATTAAGAATCCCAATATTTGACTTTTTTTTCATATCCTTTTTTTTTGTTTATTTCTTTTATTATTGTTCCTTTCTAAAAGGATAAAAAAGATAAGAATTGGTGAATCGAGAACAATTTGTAATTATAAGAAAAAAGAGTTTCTTTTCTTATGGAACATACATATCAATATGCGTGGATAATACCTTTTCTTCCACTTCCAGTTACTATGTCAATAGGATTTGGACTTCTACTTATTCCGACAGCAACAAAAAATATTCGTCGCATGTGGGCTTTTCCTAGTGTTTTACTCTTAAGTATAGCTATGGTGTTTTCAGCCAATCTGTCTATTCAACAAATAAATGGAAGTTTTATCTATCAATATCTATGGTCTTGGACCATCAATAATGATTTTTCCTTAGAGTTTGGATACTTGATCGATCCACTTACTTCTATTATGTCAATACTAATTACTACTGTTGGAATCATGGTTCTTATTTATAGTGACAAGTATATGTATCACGATCAAGGATATTTGAGATTTTTTGCTTATATGAGTTTTTTTAATACTTCTATGCTGGGATTAGTTACTAGTTCAAATTTGATACAAATTTATATTTTTTGGGAACTTGTGGGAATGTGTTCTTATTTATTAATAGGGTTTTGGTTCACACGACCAATTGCAGCAAGTGCTTGTCAAAAAGCTTTTGTAACTAATCGTGTAGGGGATTTTGGTTTATTGTTAGGAATCTTAGGTTTTTATTGGATAACAGGTAGTTTAGAATTTCGGTATTTGCTCGAAATAACTAATAACTTAATCCAAAATAATGGGGTCAATTCTTTATTTGCTACCTTGTGTGCTTCTTTATTATTCGTCGGTGCAGTTGCTAAATCCGCACAATTCCCCCTTCACGTATGGTTACCTGATGCTATGGAAGGACCCACTCCTATTTCGGCTCTTATACACGCTGCTACTATGGTAGCAGCAGGAATTTTTCTTGTAGCTCGGCTTCTTCCTCTTTTCATAGTCATACCTTATATAATGAATTTCATTTCTTTAATAGGTGTAATAACACTATTATTAGGGGCTACTTTGGCCCTTGCTCAAAGAGACATTAAAAAAAGCTTAGCCTATTCCACAATGTCTCAATTGGGTTATATTATGTTAGCTCTAGGTATAGGTTCTTATCGAGCTGCTTTATTCCATTTGATCACTCATGCCTATTCAAAAGCTTTATTGTTTTTGGGATCCGGATCCATTATTCATTCAATGGAACCTATTGTTGGATATTCACCAGATAAAAGTCAGAATATGGTTCTTATGGGTGGTTTAACAAGATATGTTCCAATTACAAGAACTACTTTTTTATTGGGTACACTTTCTCTTTGTGGTATTCCACCTCTTGCTTGTTTTTGGTCCAAAGATAACATTCTTAATGATAGTTGGTTGTATTCACCAATTTTCGCAGTAATAGCTTATTTCACAGCAGGATTAACCGCATTTTATATGTTTCGGGTATATTTACTTACCTTTGATGGGTATTTCCGCGTTCATTTTAAAAATTACAGTAGCACGAAAAATGGTTCGTTCTATTCCATATCTCTATGGGGAAAAGGAACTCCAAGAGGAGTCAATCCAAATTTACTTTTATCAACAATGAATAAAAAGGTTTCTTTTTTTGCAAAAGAAAGATCCAAAATTGATAATAATGTAAGAAATAGGATACGATACTTTAGTACTTACTTTGGAAATAAATACACTTCCATGTATCCTCACGAATCGGACAATACTATGCTATTTCCTCTTCTTGTATTAGTACTATTTACTTTGTTGGTTGGATCAATAGGAATTTCTTTTGATCAAGGAGTAATAGATTTTGATATATTATCGAAATGGTTAACCCCATCAACAAATCTTTTACATTCAAGTTCTAATTATTCTGTAAATTTGGATGAATTTTTTACAAATGCAATTTTTTCGGTAAGTATAGCAATTTTCGGACTATTCATAGCATATATTTTATACGGATCCGCTTATTCATTTTTCCAGAATTTGGATTTAATCAATTCATTTTTAAAAGGGGGTCCTAAAAGAATTCTTGTGGACCGAATAAAAAATGTGATATACAATTGGTCATATAATCGTGGTTACATAGATATTTTTTATACTAGAGTTTTTACCGTGGGGATAAGAGGATTAACCAAACTAACTCAGTTTTTTGATAGACGTATAATTGATGGAATTACAAATGGTGTTGGTGTTGCAAGTTTTTTTATAGGGGAAGGGATTAAATATATGGGAGGTGGGCGAATCTCGTCTTATCTATTCTTGTATTTATCTTATGTATCAATATTTTTATTTATTTTTTTATTTATAATAAAATAAATTCCTAAAAATGAGATTCATCATTTCAGAGATATAAAAAGAAGAAAAAAAAAATGTTTTGTCTATTCGATCCAAAAAAAGCGGAGAATGCACATTTGCTTGAAACATTTCCCAAATAACCGTTTTACGTCTTTGAGCACGCATGGATCCTTTGATTATATCCCGACGAAAATCCGATTGTTGCGAGTAACGTATCAAAGCCACCTCTTCTGCTTGATCACTATTATTAGTATTATTTGTAGTTGTAATAGGGTTGGTATTCTGATTGTTATCAGTATAAATTACTACGCGTTTGGCTTTTCTTGAACGAATTTCATGATCTTCCTTAGATTCTTCCTCATTTTCTTCCTCCTGTTCTTCCAAATCATCAGTTAATTTGTATGACCACCGAGGAACCCTTTTATGGATTTCTTCTATTCCAATAGATTTATTTCTAATTATTGTTTGATCGTTTGGATCAGTTGTAATTACATCGAATACCCATTTTAAAGCTTTTGTTTGATTTTCAAAATCAATTCTTGTTTGCTCTCTCAATAAAGAATATTTTTTAAAATGCAAAATGGGTGCAGGCTCAAAAGGAAATTCTTTGATTGAGGTTAAGGAATTACCAATATAATTCAGTAATGATTCCCTATCAGGCGGATTCTTTTGATGTTCAAATTTTCTGGAATAATTAGAATTATTAGGAAGTAGCCCATAAATCTTATTTATCCAATTGATTTCTATGGAATCCTCCGTATCTGTAGAAGTGATTAAATCATTCATGATCATATGTGAATAGAATTTTTTTATTGTTCCACGATATGGTCCCCTCAAAAAGGGGTCATACGTTTTGGG